CAGATATTTGATATCTTTCTCTTTGAATGAGATCTCAATTCCAGCTACGGTTTCATTAGATATCTTACAACTATAATCCCTCTTTTTTCCGATCCGGTTCCTCCACCACCGCGAACCCCAGTTAGATTCAGGCATGATACACTTTTTAGTTATTGGGAGAACCCAAGTACTCTCTTTCGGATCCATGAAACAACTCTCAGAGATCTTTTTCCCTTTTGGAAGATACAGGAGCGAAACAATCAACCTATTGATATTGGAAGACCCAAAAGATTCTTCCAATGTATCATTTCTGGGTCCAATGGAATTCATAGGTATAGGAAGAAGCCCCATCAAATAGAGATTTTTTCTTTCGACCCTATTTCGATTGTTAATACGATTACGATATATAAGGACCGCTACTGCAAGCAGTACTACTACACCTTTGATCGTGAAATATCGATTGTTTGTTGAACCCTGTGAATCGCGTGAAAGTAGGATACTCCAAATTCGGGGGTCAAAGAGTTTCATAAAACGTTCTTGGTGGAAAAAAATGTGAGTGAAAGATCCCACGGAATCGAATTTGGTCCACGAATCTAAGAAATAGTGAGAATTCTTGATCTCTCTCAATATCTCTCTCAATTCGAAGATCCAGGATTTTAATGGATGTCGTTTCACTGCTTCCTGCTTCATTGATTCCTCCTAAGGATTTCATTTCAATTGGAATTTGGTTATTCACGATGTACGACGATCCCCGTTACGCATCCATGGCTGAATGGTTAAAGCGCCCAACTCATAATTGGCAAATTCGTAGGTTCAATTCCTGCTGGATGCACGCCAACGGGAACGTTCAATACGTCTATTGGAATTGGCTCTGTATCAATGAAATCTCATCATCCATACATAACGAATTGGTATGGTATATTCATACCATAACATATGAACAGTAAGAAATAGAATTCTTATCGATACTGGAACTCATAGGGAAGAAAATGGATTTATGGATGGAATCAAATATGCAGTATTTACAGACAAAAGTATTCGGTTATTGGGGAACAATCAATATACTTCTAATGTCGAATCAGGATCAACTAGGACAGAAATAAAGCATTGGGTCGAACTCTTCTTTGGTGTCAAGGTAATAGCTATGAATAGTCATCGACTCCCGGGAAAGGGTAGAAGAATGGGACCCATTATGGGACATACAATGCATTACAGACGTATGATCATTACGCTTCAACCGGGTTATTCTATTCCACCTCTTAGAAAGAAAAGAACTTAAATCAAAATACTTAATAACACGGCGATACATTTATACAAAACTTCTACCCCGAGCACACGCAATGGAGCCGTCGGCAGTCAAGTGAAATCCAATCCACGAAATAATTTGATCTATGGACAGCGTCGTTGTGGTAAAGGTCGTAATGCCAGAGGAATCATTACCGCAAGGCATATAGGGGGAGGTCATAAGCGTCTATACCGTAAAATCGATTTTCGACGGAATGAAAAAGACATATCTGGTAGAATCGTAACCATAGAATACGACCCTAATCGAAATGCATATATTTGTCTCATACACTATGGGGATGGTGAGAAGAGATATATTTTACATCCCAGAGGGGCTATCATTGGAGATACCATTGTTTCTGGTACAGAAGTTCCTATCTCAATGGGAAATGCCCTACCTTTGAGTGCGGTTTGAACCATTGATTTACGTAATTGGAAGTAACCAATTAGGTTTACAACGAAACCTAGAAATCGATCACTGATCCAATTTGAGTACCTCTACGGGATAGACCTCAACAGAAAACTGAAGAGTAATGGCAGCAAGTGATTGAGTTCAGTAGTTCCTCATATAAAATTATTGACTCTAGAGATATAGTAATATGGAGAAGACAAAATTGTTTGAAGCACCGATAGAGCCGGAGCGCCCCTTGTTTCAAAGAGAGGAGGACGGGTTATTCACATTTCATTTGATGGTCAGAGGCGAATTGAAAGCTAAGCAGTGGTAATTCTACCCCCCCGGGAAAAATAGAGATGTCTCCTACGTTACCCGTAATATGTGGAAGTATCGACGTAATTTCATAAAGTCATTCGGTCTGAATGCTACATGAAGAACATAAGCCAGATGAAGGAACGGGGAGACCTAGGATGTAGAAGATCATAACATGAGTGATTCGGCAGATTTGGATTCCCACTCGTGTGGTATTTCATCATACGATTCATATGAGATCCATCTGTCTAGATATCATCATATACATCCAGAAAGCCGTATGCTTTGGAAGAAGCTTGTACAGTTTGGGAAGGGATTTTGATTGATCAAAAAGAAGAATCTACTTCAACCGATATGCCCTTAGGCACGGCCATACATAACATAGAAATCACACTTGGAAAGGGTGGACAATTAGCGAGAGCAGCGGGTGCTGTAGCGAAACTGATTGCAAAAGAGGGTAAATCGGCCACATTAAAATTACCATCTGGGGAGGTCCGTTTGATATCCAAAAACTGCTCAGCAACAGTCGGACAAGTGGGTAATGTTGGGGTGAACCAGAAAAGTTTGGGTAGAGCCGGATCTAAGTGTTGGCTAGGTAAGCGTCCTGTAGTAAGAGGAGTAGTTATGAACCCTGTAGACCATCCCCATGGGGGTGGCGAAGGGAGGGCCCCAATTGGTAGAAAAAAACCCGCAACCCCTTGGGGTTATCCTGCGCTTGGAAGAAGAAGTAGAAAAAGGAATAAATATAGTGATAGTTTGATTCTTCGTCGCCGTAGTAAATAGGAGAATATTGAAAATAGAATATGTTTCCTCATCTTTACAAAAAAAAAGGAGTAATTAGCTGTGACACGTTCACTAAAAAAAAATCCTTTTGTAGCTAATCATTTATTGATAAAAATTGCGAAGCTCAACACGAGGGCAGAAAAAGATACAATCGTAACTTGGTCCCGGGCATCTACCATTATACCCACAATGATCGGCCATACAATTGCTATTCATAATGGAAAGGAACATTTGCCTATTTATATAACAGATCGTATGGTAGGTCACAAATTGGGAGAATTTGCACCTACTCTGAATTTCCGGGGGCATGCGAGAAACGATAATAAATCTCGTCGTTAATATATTAATTAATAAAGTGGATATGGGTGCTCATCGTTTATTGGTGGGAGGTGAACCTTATGATAAAGAGTGACCCAGATGTAGAAGTATACGCTTTAGGTCAACATATACGTATGTCTGCTCATAAAGCGCGAAGAGTAATTGATCAGATTCGTGGGCGTCCCTACGAGGAAACACTTATGATACTAGAACTCATGCCTTATCGAGCGTGTTATCCCATTTTAAAATTAGTTTATTCTGCAGCAGCAAATGCTAGTCACAATATGGGATTCAACGAAACGGCTTTAATCATTAGTCAAGCCGAAGTTAATGAAGGTACTAGCATGAAAAAGTTAAAACCCCGAGCCCGAGGACGTAGTTATCCGATAAAAAGACCCACCTGTCATATAACTATTGTATTGAAAGATACATCTAAAGAGAAAAACTATTTCATATGGTTAAGAAAATATGGATGGGTATATAAAGATAAGTATAAAGATGTCAGAGAGAGGTATCTATATATGATGGATCATATGCTATATCGTAACAGAATGACGTGGGCTAATAGAGAAATGATATGGCCTTATAGAGATAGCGAGGTGCTATGGGACAAAAAATAAATCCACTCGGTTTCCGACTTGGTACAACCCAAAGTCATCATTCTGTTTGGTTTGCACAACCAAAAAGTTATTCCGAGGGTCTCCAGGAAGATCAAAAAATACAGGATTGTATCAAGAATTATGTACAAAAAAATAGGAAAATATCCTCGGGTGCCGAGGGAATTGCACGCATAAAGATTAAAAAAAGAATCGATCTGATCCAGGTCATAATATATATGGGATTCCCAAAATTGTTCATAGAGGGCAGCCCGCGAGGAATTGAAGAATTACAGAGCAATGCACAAAAAGAATTTAATTCTGTGAACCAAAAACTTAACATTGCTATCACAAGAGTTGAAAAACCGTATGGACAACCTAATATTCTTGCAGAATTTATAGCCGAACAATTAAAGAATAGAGTTTCGTTTCGAAAGGCAATGAAAAAAGCTATTGAATTAACTGAAAAAGCAGATACAAAGGGAATTCAAGTACAAATTGCAGGGCGTATCGACGGAAAGGAAATAGCACGTGTCGAATGGATCAGAGAAGGTAGGGTTCCCCTACAAACCATTCGAGCCAAAATTGATTATTGTTCCTATACAGTTCGAACTATCTATGGGGCATTAGGAATCAAAATTTGGATATTTGCAGACGAGGAATAATGGGCCTTTCGTTGTCTTTCTGTTCCATCCATCCGGCAATTGAATAAAAAATCACAAACTCGTTCATTTTTTTCCGTTCAATCAAAAAAATGAGAATTTTTTCGAATTCTTAATTCTATAGGGTTGAATAACAATTCGATTGACTCCATCTCCATATAATTGCTATGCTTAGTGTGTGACTCGTTGGTTTTTTATTTAGAGTTAGGTTAGGATTAAAAAACAAAGGGCCATCCCCTAGTATGAACTAATAACTATATAACTAATAACCAGCTCATTGCTTCGTATTATCTGGATCCAAGGAACCAGTCGCTATATGATGTATTGATCATATTGTTGTAGCAACTGAAGCATTTTTTTTTACATAAAAGAAAAATCAATCTATAAGGTTGTGAAGCAAAAACAAAGGGATATGGATAAATGGAGGGGTGAGAGAAAGAAAGAAAAAGAATAGCAATGATATATGATTCCAATATGTATGGTCTATGAACTATCTTATAAAAGGCAATGTAATAAAGCATTAATGTATTCGTCCATAATTAATAATTAGATTCGATGAATATGAATACAATTTATACGAAAAATAAAAAAGAATAAAGAGCGCCGAGTCAATAAAGACTGAGAAGATTGATTCAGGAACAAATTTTATTAGGAGCTCCATTGCAGAGTTCGGGCCTAGTCATTAATCGAGAAGCGATGGGAACGACAGAACCTGTGACTGAGGAAGATTCCCTTGAAAACGAATCCTAATGATTCATTGGGTGGGATGGCGGAACGAGCCAAGAACCAATTCATTTATTCTGATAGGTCATGGAACGCCCCTACGAATGAAAGGGATGTTGAAAGAGCAAATATTCGCCCGCGAAAGCCTTACTGGATTGCTAAGTTTTGGGCAATTCAATAAAAATAAATAAAATAAAGGTAAAAATAAATGAAGATTCATTAATTATAAAATGGAATTTATCATTTTATTTTATTCCTACGTGTACGTGACAGATTATATCTCAAAAAATTCCATGATTCATTATTCATTCAATTCAAAATATATACAATATTATTTAATCGTTTCATTCGCGAGGAGCTGGATGAGAAGAAACTCTCATGTCCAGTTCTGCAGTAGAGATGGCATTGAGAAACAACCATCAACTATAACCCCAAAAGAACCAGATTTCGTAAACAACATAGAGGAAGAATGAAGGGAATATCTTATCGAGGCAATCGAATTTGTTTCGGCGGATACGCCCTTCAGGCACTTGAACCCGCTTGGATCACATCTAGACAAATAGAAGCGGGGCGACGAGCCATGGCACGATATGCGCGTCGTGGTGGAAAAATATGGGTACGTATATTTCCAGACAAACCTGTTACAGTAAGGCCTACCGAAACACGTATGGGTTCGGGGAAAGGATCTCCCGAATATTGGGTATCCGTCGTTAAACCGGGTCGAATACTTTATGAAATGGGTGGAGTATCAGAAATTGTAGCCAGAGAAGCTATTTCTATAGCTGCGTCCAAAATGCCTATACGAACTCAATTCGTTATTGCGGGATAGGGATATGGAACGAAAGGAAAGGGGCCTTGTGATGAAAAAACCGCAGTTTTTTTATTTCTGGACAAACAATCTTTCTTCTTTTTTTCTTCGCCCTTTAGTTAGTTAGCATTGAAAGAAAAAAGAGAAAAATAATAAGAATGATATGATTCAACCTCAGACCTATTTAAATGTAGCGGACAACAGCGGGGCTAGAGAATTAATGTGTATTCGAATCATAGGAGCTAGTAATCGCCGATATGCTCATATTGGTGACGTTATTGTTGCTGTAATCAAAGAAGCAGTTCCCAATATGCCTCTACAAAGATCAGAAGTGATCAGAGCTGTAATTGTACGTACATGTAAAGAACTCAAACGTGACAATGGTATGATAATACAATATGATGACAATGCAGCAGTTGTCATTGATCAAGAAGGAAATCCCAAAGGAACTCGAGTTTTTGGTGCGATCGCTCGGGAATTGAGACAGTTGAATTTTACTAAAATAGTCTCATTAGCTCCTGAGGTATTATAAATAGATTCTAAATAAATACTAATAGATGAAAACATAATAAAACATAAAAAAAGGGAGGTTCATAGTAAGATATCTGAACTGAATTAGATTCCATTAATTAGTAGAATGCATTAGTAGATTGTTTCTCACGCATATACCTTTAATAATTCATGAAAAAAAAAGAGTAGAGCATGCTGATTATATAAAAACCCGGAGGCACCAATAATTATAGTTCATCATGGGTAGGGACACTATTGCCGAAATAATAACTTCTATACGAAATGCTGACATGGATAAAAAAGGAACGGTTCGAATAGCATCTACAAATATCACTGAAAACATTGTTAAAATACTTCTACGCGAAGGCTTTATCGAAAATGTGAGAAAACATCGAGTAAGCAAGAAATATTTCTTGGTTTCAACTCTGCGACATAGAAGGAATAGAAAAGGGCCATATAGAACTGTTTTAAAACGTATCAGCCGACCCGGCCTACGAATCTATTCCAACCATCAACGAATTCCTAGGATTTTAGGAGGAATGGGTATTGTAATTCTTTCGACTTCTCGAGGTATAATGACAGACCGAGAGGCTCGACTAGAAGGAATCGGGGGAGAAATTTTGTTATATATATGGTGATCTTTATGATCTACGAATTGCATCCGTAGGAAAACTTCCTATTTTTTTTTTGAAAAAAGAGGAAGGGTTGTCTAATATCACTCCTACTCCATGAGTTGATAATTAAAGGGGTTACCTGGAATGAAAGAACAAAAATGGATTCATGAAGGTTTAATTACTGAATCACTTTCCAATGGTATGTTTCGGGTTCGTAGTGACTTTTCAACATTCCTCTCGTTCGGATACAATCGGAGGTTCCAAATTTCAAGAGACTTATTTTCTTTTCTTCGAAGGAGTAGATTCCAAATTAAAATAAAATTAAGGAGAAACAA